TAGATGAGGATAAACTAGTGACCTCGGATATTAATGAAATCTATAGAAGAATTATCTATCGGAATAATACTCTTACAGATCTATTAACAACAAGTATAGCTACGCCAGAAGAATTAATAATATCTCAGGAAAAATTGCTGCAAGAAGCCGTGGATGCACTTCTTGATAATGGAATCTGCGGACAACCGATGAGGGATGATCATAATAGAGTTTACAAGTCTCTTTCAGATGTAATTGAAGGCAAAGAAGGAAGAGTTCGCGAGACTTTGCTTGGTAAACGGGTTGATTATTCAGGGCGGTCAGTGATTGTCGTGGGCCCTTCACTTTCATTACATCGATGTGGATTGCCTCGCGAAATAGCAATAGAACTTTTCCAGGCATTTGTAATTCGTGACCTAATTAGAAAACATCTTGCTTCGAACATCGGAGTTGCTAAAAGTCAAATTCGAAAAAAAAAACCGATTGTATGGGAAATACTTCAGGAAATTCTGGATGACCATCCTGTATTGCTGAATAGAGCGCCTACTCTGCATAGATTAGGCATACAGGCATTCCTGCCCATTTTAGTGGAAGGGCGTGCTATTTGTTTACATCCATTAGTTTGTAAGGGCTTCAATGCAGACTTTGACGGGGATCAAATGGCTGTTCATGTGCCTTTATCTTTGGAGGCTCAAGCAGAGGCACGTTTACTTATGTTTTCTCATATGAATCTTTTGTCTCCAACTATTGGAGATCCCATTTCTGCACCAACTCAAGATATGCTTAGTGGACTCTATTTCTTAACGAGTGGAAATCGTCGGGGTATTTGTGTAAATAGGTATAATCCATGTAATCGTATAAACTATCAAAATGAAGATAATAACTATAAGTATACAAAAAAAAAAGAACCTTTTTTTTCTAATGCCTATGATGCAATTGGAGCTTATCGGCAAAAACGCATCAATTTAGGTAGTCCCTTGTGGCTGCGGTGGCGACTAGATCAACGCGTTATTGCTGCAAGAGAAATTCCCATCGAAATTCACTATGAATCTTTGGGGACCTATTATGAGATTTATGGACACTATCTAATAGTAAGAAGTATAAAAAAAGAAATTCTTTATATATATATTCGAACCACTCTCGGTCATATTTCTCTTTATCGAGAAATAGAAGAAGCCATACAGGGGTTTTGGCAGGGCTGTTGTAATTCTATGCTACCAGGGGGAATTCGAGTCTCACCGGGTTAACTAGGACTATAATTGCAATTGCGGAATTTATACGTGAATCAAGATCTAGAAAAGGAAGTTTTACAATCACTGACTCAAACCCATTGTCAAATTCTACTCAGCGCAATATGGAGGTACTGATGGCAGAACGGCCCACTCAGGTCTTTCACAATAAAATGATAGACGGAACTGCCATGAAACGACTTATTAGTCGATTTATTGATCACTATGGAATAGGATATACATCACATATCCTGGATCAAGTAAAGACTCTGGGTTTCCGACAAGCTACCGCCGCATCCATTTCATTAGGAATTGATGATCTTTTAACAATACCTTCTAAAAGATGGCTAGTTCAAGACGCTGAACAACAAAGTTTTATTTTGGAAAAACACCATCATTATGGGAATGTACACGCGGTAGAAAAATTACGTCAATCGATCGAGATCTGGTATGCCACAAGTGAATATTTGCGACAAGAAATGAATCCTAATTTTCGGATGACCGATCCTTTTAATCCAGTCCATATAATGTCTTTTTCGGGAGCCAGAGGAAATGCATCTCAGGTACATCAATTAGTAGGTATGAGAGGATTAATGTCGGATCCCCAAGGGCAAATGATTGATTTACCCATTCAAAGCAATTTACGCGAAGGACTCTCTTTAACAGAATATATTATTTCTTGTTACGGAGCCCGTAAAGGAGTTGTGGATACCGCTATCCGAACATCAGATGCAGGATATCTCACGCGCAGACTTGTTGAAGTAGTTCAACACATTGTTGTACGTCGAACAGATTGCGGCACCGTCCGAGGTATTTCTGTAAGTCCTCGAAATGGAATGATGGCGGACAGGATTTTTATCCAAACATTAATTGGGCGTGTATTAGCAGATCATGTATATATAGGTTCGCGATGCATTGCTACTAGAAATCAAGATATTGGAGTTGGACTTGTCAATAGATTCATAACTTTTAGAGCACAACCAATCTCTATTCGAACTCCCTTTACTTGTAGGAGTACGTCGTGGATTTGTCAATTATGTTATGGCCGAAGTCCAGCTCATGACGACCTGGTCGAATTGGGAGAAGCTGTAGGTATTATTGCAGGTCAATCTATTGGAGAACCGGGCACTCAATTAACATTAAGAACTTTTCATACCGGCGGAGTATTCACAGGGGGTACTGCAGAACATGTGCGAGCCCCTTCTAATGGAAAAATAAAATTCAACGAGGATTTGGTTCATCCGACACGTACACGTCATGGACATCCTGCTTTTCTATGTTCTAGAGACTTA